ACCATCCTCATTTTACTAGATGACTTAGGTCTATGTCAACTAAAAGAAACTCAAAAATAGTAAATTAAAAAAGTTTTGGACCGGGAATTTCTTGGATCTTCTAAATAAAAGAAGACTTTCTAAGTTTGAAAATGAAAAATGATATAGATTATAAATCATTCAATAGGATGAATAAAAAAAAATAATGAATTCTTGAATAACTAAAAAAAAAGGTAGGTGTCAAACGGACTCTCTCTTTTGGGGAGTAGAGTTGGGGATAGAGGGACTTGAACCCTCACGATTTTAAAAGTCAACGGATTTTCATCTTACTATAAATTTCATTGTTGTCAGTATTGACATGTAAAAAGGGACTCTATCTTTATTCTCGTCCGATTAATAAGTTCCACCAAGGATCTATCAGACTATGAAGTGAATCATTTGATCACTGAATAGTTGATTTTTTCTTAAACTTCGAATTGATTCACAACATTCCTATTTTGTTTATAAAAAAACAGAAATCGAGATTCAGGTCGTCATTTTTGAGATCTTTTGTGTTACCTATATTGTCTAAATATAGGTTTTTCTCCTTCATCCTTTTTGATTTGAAGTTTCGATCGAAGGATTCCTTTATCAACACAATATCAACACAAGGTAGTGAACTCCATTTGTTAGAACAGCTTCCATTGAGTCTCTGCACCTATCCCTTTTTTCTCGTTTTCTAAACTCCGGTTTGTTCGCGTAAACCAGGATTTGGCTCAGGATTGCCCATTGTTAATTCCAGGGTTTCTCTGAATTTGAAAGTTATCACTTAGTAGGTTTCCATACCAAGGCTCAATCCAATTAAGTCCGTAGCGTCTACCGATTCCGCCATATCCCCTTTTGATTAGGATCTCATTATGATGTCTTTCCACTTTTTCTTATGCCGAAACCTTGCCATTCATTACATATAGATACTTATTTTATTTCTTTGGTATCTTCTTTCATTTTTTTGAGCCCCATCCATATTTATTTAGTCTAATCAACAAAGATTATATCATCTTTGTATTTGCAATTCAATATGGTTATATATTACATAACATATATATGTTCTGCCTTTTCTCATCTTTGTCTTAAATTTTAAGAAATAGTCGAACGGTCAATTCTTTTTTTTTTTTTTGAACTTTCATGAAAAGAAATTTATGATTATTATTGAAACTTAGAATTCTACAATGTAGAATGGAAAAAGATTATATATAAGTCTACTTCATAGATTTGAAATTCGAATAATTATAAAAAATTCTATTCGAATATTAATTCTAATAATTCTATACTATAATATTATAAATAAACTAAAAAGAAAAAAAAGTATAAAATAATAATAATAGCATGAGGTTAGAACAAAAAAACAAGAATTTCAAATCAGATATCATTTAACTTAAAAAAAAAGATTTTTGATCTAATTAAGATTTTCTTATTTAGAAACTAATGAAATCAAAATTAGAAAGTCGATATACTGCTATATTCTATTAATTAAGGTTATGTTTTATTTATTTAATGATAGTTACTATTTATTTGAGCTATATTCTGTTCTAGAATATATAGAATATTATTAATTCTAAATAGATAAGGAAAAATATGAATAGAATAGTTACTTGATACGATCTAGTAGTTTAGTTAATTTGTATGCGTGCGCTATTTGATTTGAGCCCGCTTAGCTCAGAGGTTAGAGCATCGCATTTGTAATGCGATGGTCATCGGTTCGATTCCGATAGCCGGCTTTTCCATTTTTTTTCGTTTTTTTACATGATTTTTAATGTACTTTAAAAATCAAAGAAGATTGAAAAGACTTCTTGCACCTTTTTCCAAGAGTTACCACTCCATATTATGTCATATAAACGTCCATATAGGAATATATATTGGGTAAAAGAGTTAGATCTTTGCAAAATAAATCAAGAAAATAAAGGAAATTTTTTTTGATTTATTTGATTTATATATATTGTATATACAATAAAAAAAATTGGTATATTGAGAGAATATATCTTCTTACTCTTTGTATTCCAATAGTTTATTGGAGTGGATTTCACGTCATTTATCATTATCATTTAGTTCAGTTTTAATTTTGTTTAGTTTTGTACAATTTCAATAAAAAAAGGAGTCTTTATGTCACGTTACCGAGGGCCTCGTTTTAAAAAAATACGCCGTCTGGGGGCTTTACCGGGACTAACTAGTAAAAGGCCTAAGGCAGGAAGCGATCTTAGAAACCAATCACGCTCCGGAAAAAAATCTCAATATCGTATTCGTTTAGAAGAAAAACAAAAATTGCGTTTTCATTATGGTCTTACAGAACGACAATTACTTAAATATGTTCGTATCGCCGGAAAAGCCAAGGGGTCAACAGGTCAAGTTTTACTACAATTACTTGAAATGCGTTTGGATAACATCCTTTTTCGATTGGGTATGGCTTTGACTATTCCTCAAGCACGCCAATTAGTTAACCATGGACATATTTTAGTTAATGGTCGTATAGTTGATATACCAAGTTATCGCTGCAAACCCCGAGATATTATTACAGTGAAGGACGAACAAAACTCTAGAACTTTGGTTCAAAATCTTCTTGATTCGTCTGCCCCTGAGGAATTGCCAAATCATCTTACTCTTCACACATTCCAATATGAAGGGTTAGTCAATCAAATAATAGATAGGAAATGCGTCGGTTTGAAAATAAATGAATTGCTTGTCGTAGAATATTACTCTCGACAGACTTAATAAACCTAACTTAAGTAAAAAAAAATAACTAAAAACAAGAGTTCGGCCAACTCCCCTTTGCCCTCTTTTTTGATTAAAAATCAAAAGGCACGAGGTAAAGGATTTTGTTGGGGAATCTTTTTCTATTCATGTATCAGAGATTGGTAGAGAGATTTGGATCCCTTGTTTGCTATTTTCGATATCAAAGAAATTAGGAATAGAGAATCTATTTCAAAATCAAAACAAGGTAGATTTTATATCGATTCTTTTTTATTTGATTTGATACATTGTGGTCAATCACGTAAGATTGGTGAATTAGTTGAAAGTACGGAAAGAGAGGGATTCGAACCCTCGGTAAACAAAAGTCTACATAACAGTTCCAATGTTACGCCTTCAACCACTCGGCCATCTCTCCGACATCAGGATTATGACTGAGTACCTGGGTGAATAGCGAGTTATTCATCGTTTTTTAGATTATGGTTAATAGATACCTTTTTTGACCGGAAAATTTGGAAGTAGATAGAAGGTTTTTTTTAATGAATCCGCTTTTATGTTAGTTCGTACTATACAATTCCTTTGTTTGTGAGAAAATTTTCTCACAAAAGAAAAGGTAAAGGAAATAAAAAGAGTTATACAATGGATTACTACCTATGCCAAGATCGCGTATAAATGGAAATTTTATTGATAAAACCTTTACAATTGTAGCCGATATCTTATTACGAGTCATTCCGACAACTTCCGGAGAAAAAGAGGCATTTACTTATTACAGAGATGGTGCGATTTGATTATCATTATTTTTTTTTATTTCTCGCTGATTTGGAATAGAAAGAAAAACGAGTATTGAAAAAAATCTACGCTTTTGAAGGTGAAGTTTATAATAGAAAAAAAGCAATCCCTTCTGTCATGTATCCACGATTAATGCAGCCTTAGATGCTTCAATTGTGAATTCTAGTATTGAGCAAAAGGTTTTTTACCTATGGTTCCCGTATTACAGATCAATCCTACTACACTAATACAATATACGAATAGGAGGCATAGGGGAAGAAGCACTACGCCGAGAAATCAACAACACGAAAACTTTCTTCAAAATGATTCCCTTTCTTCTTTGGGATTGGGACTAATTAAAATGGTTGGAACAATAAACATCCATCTCGTTCGTACTTTGGATACCCGTATAACCATTGAAGACTGTTGAAGTGACTAATTCCTGGAAATTTAGGGGCGTTGAGAACAAAGAAATTTTTAGAGTTTCCTTTTTTATTTTTATCTAGCATGAACCCACTTGGTAGTAAGAAAAGATCTTTTGCAAGAAGGTTGGCTAGGGATTTCTTGTAAAAACATTAGCCCCGCTTAGTTCATAATGACATCACATTTTTCCATATATTATTTTCATTATGCACCTAAAGGAGGAGCCGTATGAGATGAAAATCTCACATACGGTTCTGAAACGGAGAATTCGTTAAAGCGAATGACGACCGTAACGGATGTCGGCTCAATCTGAAGGAAATTATGCGGAAGCATTACAGAATTATTATGAAGCTATGCGACTAGAAATTGACCCCTATGATCGAAGTTATATACTCTATAATATAGGCCTTATCCACACAAGTAATGGGGAACATACCAAAGCTTTAGAATATTATTTTCGGGCATTAGAACGAAACCCCTTTTTACCACAAGCTTTTAATAATATGGCTGTGATCTGTCATTACGTGCGACTATCTCCACTATAGAAAAAAGAACGAACAGCTAGTCAATGAAATACTAGAAACACAAAAAAAGGGCTTTCTACATAAGCATCGTCCAAAACGATTTTTTATCAGCTGTAGGAAATAAATAAACTTCATAGATCGAAATATGAAGTGAAGACTAGATATGCCTAAATACTTTCTTTTCTATGGATAAAAAAAGATTTAATTGATAGAGGAAGCACCGTAAAGATCAATTGGAAAGGTTTTGGACCGATACAACAAGAGCTGTTTATTTATATCATAATATGAGATAAATCTTAGGAATTTACTTATGTAATAGAGTGGATCCCCTAAGGTATTGAGCAGCGGTGTAGCATCAGATCCTAAAGACAGTAAGTCTTTTTCTTTTTTATGAAGTATAAAAAAAGTCTTTTTCAAAGATTCTATATAAATTTTTATATGAAAGCGGGATAGTTACCTTTCAGAAAATTCGAATATCTAATAACAGTGGACATGCCCTTTTTTTTCTGAAGGTAGGAGAAAAGATAAAACTTATTATATTAATTAATATATTAATTAAATCAAAATATTAATTAAATCAAAATA